AATATAATTATAAAATATATTATTTATATAATCTCATTAAATTTAAATAAATTTAAACTTAAATCAATGAGATTAGATTAACTATGATAAAGAAATATATACAAAAAAATAAAACAAAATACAAATACTATATATGAATAAGATAAATTTTTATAATACATATATACTAATGAAATAAACCCCCTTTATGTGTAAATATAAGGGGGGTTTATTTCATTAGAACATAAAAAAGAAATTTCATAGACAAATATATAGAACAATTTTATTTATAATATTAATAAAAAAAATTAAAAATTTATTAAAAAAATATAAATATACATACATAAGTAATAAAAAGAAATTTTTATTATACTCTGTTCAATAAGAAAAAAGGATACATAAGGTATATTTATTCTTATGCTGGGGCCCCTCCCTTTTAGCGGCTCGGGAGGGGGCCCCGCCTAATAACTAAGTATCCTATTTTCTTATTGAATCAGAATTGGATTGTTTTAGTATTGTAAAAAATATACTTTAATTTAAATTAAAAACAATTAGAATATAAATATAAATTTAAATTAAATTAAATGATGAATATGTATGAAATAAAAAAATCACTTTGTGAATATAAATAAAATAGAAGTGATTTTTTTTTCTTCTACCTTATTTAAAATTCATAAATATATTATGATAAATAACATAAATTATTATATGATATCCATTTATTAATAGCATCAAAAAAATTCTGCACTAACTAAATTTTTTTTAAAAAAATAACTTAAATTTTATATTACTCTTTACTTATCTTTGATAAAGTGTATACGCACATGAAAATTTGATTTTTAAAGAGATTATTAATCTATCAAATTAAATAATTATTAAATTATCCTAATATAATTAATTAATATTATCATTTAATTAATCATAAATATAAAAATACATTTCATTTAAAAATAAATTTTATAATTAATAATAAAATTAATAAAATTTAGTGCCAGCAATTGCGGTTAAACTAAAAATTTAATTATATTTACCCTAATTTACATCAATAAATTTATAAATTAATTAATAAAAAGTAAAATTTAATTAATTTTCAATAAAAATCTATTATAAATTAAAATTTACTTAAAAAAATAGGATTAGATACCCTAGTATTCTAAACAAATTAAAGTAGTATTATTTAATAAAACTTATTTATATTGACGGCATTTAATCTTATTAGAGGAACTTGTTATTTAATCGATAATCCACGTTAATTTTCTCTTGAATATAAAAATTTATATACCGCCATTTTACGATTTAATTAAAAAATATTTTTCTTAAAAACAAATAAAAATTTAGGTCAAGGTGTAATTAATTTTCAAGAAATAAATGAGTTACATTAAAATTTATTTAAGAATTATATAATTAAAAATATTTATGAAAAAGGATTTAATAGTAAATAAAAAATAATAATTTTTAATGAAAAAGAAAATAAATGTGTACATATCGCCCGTCACCCTTATCCTAAGATAAGGTAAGTCGTAACATAGTTGATATTTTGGAAAAAGTATCAAGAATTTATAAGCTTTATAGCATTTCACTTACACTGAAAAAAATCTATAAAATTAAATTTACAATTTTTAATAAAAATATTTATTACATTATTTATTTTTTAATTTAAATAAAAACTGAAAAGGAAAAATAATTTTTTTAAAAGAAATTTAATGTTCTTTTTGTATCAAGAATTATTAAATAAATTACCTTATAATAATATCCCGAAATATTAAGATCTATAAATATTTCTAATTATTATCACATAAATACAATAAAAATATTTTTAGAAATTAAACGTTTTTCGACTAATATAATATCTGGTTTTTTAAAAATAAAAATATTTATATTATATTTTAAAGACTAATCTTTAATATATATTTAATTAAAAATACTCATTAAAAAGGAATAAAAGTACCAAAAAGTATTAAAACTAAAATATTACTAATTCAAATAATAATATTAAAAATCAATTACTAATATTATATAATAATAATATAAGTAAATTCTTTACAATATATTTTATTAACTCGGCCTATATTAAATGACTGTTTATCAAAAACATTTCTAATAGCTCTGATTATTAGTAAAATCTGCTCAATGAATATTAAATAGCCGCAATTTTATTGTGCTAAGGTAGCATAATCATTTGTCTTTTAATTAAAGACTAGAACGAAAGATTTAACATTTTAATAACTATAATCATATAAATATTAAATTTATTTTAAATATAAAAAAATATTTATTAATAAAAAAGACGATAAGACCCTATTGAACTTAACTAAAGTTAAACTGGGGCAGTTAATTAAAAATAATTTTAACTTTAAATTTTAATAAAATGACCTAAAACATTTAATTAAATGAAAAAGTTACCATAGGGATAACAGCGTAATAATTTTTCAAAGATCTTATATAAAAAATTGTTTACGACCTCGATGTTGAATTAATAATCTATTATACGAAAAAATATAATAAGAAAGTCTGTTCGACTTTTAATAAATTACATGATTTGAGTTCAGACCGGTGTAAGCCAGGTCGGTTTCTATCTTTTACATAAATATATACAGTACGAAAGGACCTATATAATTATTTATAATAATTTATTGGCAGAAAAATGCATTAGAATTAGAATCTAAACATACTAAAATTCTTTCCATTAATTTTCTTTTATCTACCATTAGTATTTTAATTGCAGTAGCTTTTTACACAATCTTAGAACGTAAGTTATTAAGATATATTCAAATACGAAAAGGTCCAAATAAAGTAGGATTTATAGGAATCCTTCAACCATTTAGAGACGCATTAAAACTATTTAATAAAAATTTAATTTCACCAGAATTAATAAACTTTTCATTCTCTTATTCTACTCCCCCTATATCACTTCTTATAATTATTTTAATAATATCAATTATTCCCTTTAATTATTACTCATTAATTGATAATAAACATAATATCTTACTATTCTTTATTCTATCTAGAATAATAGTTTATTTCATTTTAATAATCGGTTGATCAACCAATTCAAAATACTGTACAATTGGAAGAATTCGAAGAGTAGCACAAATAATTTCATATGAAATTTCCTTCTTCCTTATCATTTTATTTATTATTTTATTATCTAATTCTTTTTCTTTTACACAAATTAGAGAAAATCAATACTTATTAAGATTTTGCTGAGGTAATTTTATTTTATTTTTTATTTGAATAACAAGATGTTTAGCTGAAACTAATCGAAGACCATTTGATTTTGCAGAAGGAGAATCAGAACTAGTATCAGGATTTAACGTAGAATATATAGGAGGATGATTTGCTTTAATTTTCTTAGCTGAGTATATAAGTATACTTATATTAAGAATAATTTCAATCATCCTCTTTTTTAATTACTTAAATAAACCAACTTCCATTATTATTTTAATTATAATTTCCATTTTCTTAATTTGAATTCGTGGAACTATTCCACGATTTCGATATGATATACTTATAAATCTAACATGAAAACTATTCCTTCCTATTACATTAATAATTATTCCTTTATCAATAAATATTTCATTCTTTTTTTCCTAGAATCTTAAACTTACAAAGCCTCTATTTTACTTAAACTAATCAAACAAACTTTAAAGATATATTCTTAAAAACTGTTTTCAAAACAATTAAAATAAAGTCAAATTAAAATTAAATCTTGTAAAAAATAAAAAAATCATATCATTAAATACATTAAAAAATATAAAAATCTAAAATGAATTCCTAAAACTCTATAAGGAGCTTCAACCTCACAAGCTCCAATTCAAGTTAATAATAATAAATTCACAACTATAATTCAAAATAAAATTTTCACTACAAAATAAAAAAAAGTTCTTCGAAAACGATGTTTAAAAATTAAAGGAAAAATATATAATACAATAACAGATATAATTAAAGCAACTACACCTCCAATCTTTCTAGGAATAGACCGTAAAATAGTATAAGCAAACAAAAAATATCATTCAGGTTGAATATGAGTAGGAGTTACTAAAGGATTAGAAAGAATAAAATTTTCAACATCTATAAAAATATAAGGATAAATTAAACAAATTATTATAAAAAATATTATAAACAACAAAATTCCATAAATATCTTTAATTCTATAATAAGGATGAAAATAAATCCTATCTATTCTTCTTCTAACTCCAATTATATTTCCAGATCCTTTTTCATGAAGAAAAAAAAAATGTAAAATTACAAAAAAAACAATAATAAAAGGTAAAACAAAATGAAATGCAAAAAATCGAGTCAAAGTAGGATTTCCTACAGAAAAACCCCCTCAAATCCATTCAACTAATATAATTCCTAAATAAGGTACTGCAGATAATAAATTAGTAATAACAGTAGCAGCCCAAAAAGATATTTGTCCCCAAGGTAAAACATAACCTAAAAAAGCTGTAGCTATTGATAATAAAAAAATTCTAACTCCTCTTATTCATGTTTTCTCTAAACGATAAGACCCATAATAAATACCCCGCCCAATATGAAAATATATTAATATAAAAAATATTCTAGCTCCATTAGCATGACTAATACGTAAAATCCAACCATAATCTACATCCCGTATTATATGAATTACTGAATAAAAAGATAAATTTACATCCCCTCTAAAATGAAAAGACAATAATAATCCAGTAATAATTTGAAATCCTAAAAAAACACCTAATAATGAACCAAAATTTCAAAAATATCTTAAACTAGAAGGAGCAGGTAAATCAATTAAAGAATTATTAATTATTACAACTATTATATCATCTTTACGTAAAGTTTTCTTAATCTATCATTATTTAATCTATCAAATTAATCCTTTTAAATCAGGCACTATACTAAATTCGTAAAGTTCCTTTTCTACATCAACTCAATCAAACAACTATAATTATAATTCTTAATAAAAATCTCACTAAAAATAAATTAAAAATACCAACATAATTTATTCATAAATTTATACAAATAAATCTATTATCAATTTTAAATTCTTCAAACCCTACATTTAATCCTCATATTAAAAAAAAAAAAATAATAATTAAATTATAAATTTCAAATCTCTCATTAGGAATTAATCTAATCATATATATAAATAATACTAAAATACCTCTTAACATTACTATTACTAAAGCATATCTAAACCAATAAGTTCTTATAATTTGATAGATTCAAATAGAATAAACTAAAGTAATAAAAATTAATCTAATAATTATAAATATAGGTTGAATTCTAATTAGAAAAAATCCTCCTAAAACAATCATTACTATTACCAATAGTTCTTAATAATTTATAAAAATATCTACTTTGGATGTAGAAAATTCTAAACATTTCACTCTTAAAAACAATAATAATAATTAGAATTTTAAGCTTATGTTGATGACGTAAAAACATTATTATACTTCTCCTTAGTTTAGAATTATTATTAATTACATTATTCACTATTATATCTTATTCAATTTTCACATCAACCTCAATATATTTACTAATTATATTAACATTAATAGTTTCAGGCTCAAGAATAGGCCTCAGCATACTTATTACAATTTCACATTCCCATAATTCCACTAGATCAATTCCAATTAACTCACTACTAACCTTTGATAAAAATTTTACTTCTATCTATTATTATTTTCTTAAAAAATAAAAAATATTCATTATCTATTTTAATCATCCCTTCAATTATATTAATTACATTAATAAAAATATCTTTCAATAAAATAATTATAAATTCAATAATAAATATCGATATCTTAAGAATAATACTAATTATTTTATCTTTAATAAGAACTTTACTAATTATTATCTCATCAAACATTTTAAAAAAAATTTCTTTCCTAATAATATCCATTCTCACTAATTTACTAATTTTATTCTCATTAAATAATATTTTTTCCTTCTACATTTTATTTGAATTAATCCTAATTCCTACAATAATTCTTATCACAAAATTCGGAAACCAACCTGAACGATTACAAGCAGGAATCTATTTAATTATTTACACTGTATCTGCTTCCCTCCCATTATTAATAAATATTATTTCAATAAAAAATAATTATTCATTTATTTTCATACATTTAATAATACTAAAAAATAACATAATCATCTTTATAATATTAGCCTTTTTAGTAAAAATACCAATATTCTTTACTCATTTATGACTGCCTAAAGCACATGTAGAAGCACCATTAGAAGGGTCAATAATTCTTGCTGCTATTCTCCTAAAATTAGGAGGATATGGCTTAATTCGTATTTATACAATTTGCTTACATAAAATCCACCATATTAATTACTGAATAATAAGAATTAGAATAATAGGAGCTTCAATTACAAGATTAATATGTATTCGACAAAAAGATATAAAATCACTTATCGCATACTCCTCAGTAGCCCATATAGCACTAACCCTAGCTAGATTGTTCTCATCGAATCCTATAGGATTAATAGGAGCAATTATAATAATAATCGCCCACGCATTTTCATCTTCAGCCCTTTTCCTTTTAGTAAATGATCTCTACTTTAAAATACACTCACGAAACATTATTTTATTCAAAGGATTAATATCAATCACCCCTAATATTACCTTTTGATGATTTATATTTATAGCCGCAAATATTTCAGCTCCTCCTTCTATTAATACAATTAGAGAAATTATAATTATCACAAGACTCATAACATGAAATATAATAATACTAATTATAATCTTACTTTCCTCAATTCTCACTGCATCATTCTCAATATCAATTTTCATTAATATCATTCATAATAAAAATGAAATATTACCAATCAAATCTTCTAATCATAAAACAATACTATCATTATTCTCTCATTTCATCCCAATAATTTTTCTTCTAATAAAAATAGAAATATTTTATATTTATAAATCTAGTTTATAAAAACAACAATTTGTGGAATTGTAATATCTAAAATTTCAAAATTTTCAACAAATATATTAATCTTCTCAATTATTCCATTAATCTATTCAATTATATCTATATACAATAATGTATTTATCTCAATTGAAATTCCACTAATTAATGTAATATCATTCAATATTCCAATTAGAATTATAATTGATTGAACCTCATGTTTATTTTTATCTACTGTAATATTTATTTCAAGAATAATTATTATATTTAGAATTTACTATATTCCACAAAAAGAACATAATCAATTTTCATTAATACTTCTAATATTTGTTCTCTCAATAAGAATTTTAATTTTAAGAGATAATATTATTTTTATTTTAGTAGGATGAGACGGTTTAGGATTATCTTCATATATCTTAGTTGTCTATTATCAAAACGCTTCATCTAGAGCCTCAGGCTCTATCACATTATTAAGAAATCGATTAGGTGATATTATAATTTTAATTAGAATTGCCCTTCTTATAATAAATATAAATTGAAATTTCCATATAAATAAAGAATTTAATTTAACTATTTTAATTCTTCTACTAATTGCAGCCTCCTCAAAAAGAGCACAATTCCCATTCTCAGCCTGACTACCAGCAGCCATAGCTGCCCCTACTCCTATTTCAGCTTTAGTTCATTCATCCACATTAGTTACAGCAGGAGTATTCCTACTCATTCGAATCTTAAACAATATCCATCCTATTTCTATATTAATTTTACTAATTAGATCAAGTGCCACCGCACTATACGCCAGCATAGCCGCCAATTGAGAACAAGACATAAAAAAAATTATCGCATTATCAACACTAAGACAAATCGCTATAATAATATTTGCAATTGCAATAAAATCATCAACATTAGCTTTTCTTCATCTAATTATTCATGCTCTATTTAAATCAATAATATTTCTTTGTGCAGGAATTATAATCCATAATTCTTCTTACCAAGATATACGAATAATAGGAATATCCTTTTTTAAAACCCCTTTAATCTCAACTATTCTAGGAATTTCAACAATAGCACTAATGGGTTTACCATTTATATCAGGATTCTTCTCAAAAGATATAATTATTGAACTACTAACTTCATCAAAAATCTACTCATTCCTATCTATTTTAATAATTATATCAATCGGAATAACTGCTTCCTATTCATTACGAATATCTTTATTTTCAAATATTATAATATTTAAATCAAAACCAGATTCAAACTTCCATTTTAATTTATCAGCATATATCCCTATTATTATAATAGCTCCATTTTCAATTTTTATCGGAACCCTTTTAATTTGAATAATAAATCCTCAACAAATATTCCTTTTACCATCTAATCTTAAATTATCAATCCCAATAACTCTATTTATAGGAATACTAATAGGTATAATATTAATATATAAAAATAAATCCTTCCTTTCATTAGGAGAATCAGCAATCTCATTATGATTTAATCATTTTATAGCAACCTCAACAATAAAAATATCTTCTCCTTTCATATCAATCTCATTCAAAAACGATTCATCATGACAAGAAACCTATGGCCCCCAAGGATCATTTTCTTTAATAAAAATACATTCTATTTCCATAGACCTACTTTCATTATCACCTATATTTTTACTTATTATTATTATATTAATTCCACTTTTAATTTTAATATAACTATTTAGCTTAAATAGAGCACTTTACTGAAGATAAAGAAGACTAATATATCTCCATCATGAAATAATGACGTGAACTTCACCAAATTTACCATCACTTAAGTCGAAATTAAGCCGCTCCAAAGCTCATAATTTTACTAATAGTAGCTACCAGCTAAAAGAAAGTTAGCAGCTTTCCAAAACTATTCAAGTATGCTTAACATAATAATTAATTGCAAATCAATCATAAACTTACTATTTAAAATTATAATCTATATGGCAGATCAGTGCATTAAGTTTAAGCCTTAAAAACAAAAATACACTCCATTGAAAAAATCTAACCAAAAAAAATCACAAACCTATTTAAATACTAATAATAAAATATACTCAATCTCCGGCTTTTCCGGTTCCCCCTTTGTGAACCGAAAAAAGGGGGAACCGCCTCCAATTGAGGGATTTTTTTTAGTTCTTTTTATTTTAAATCTATCTGTCTTTCTTCTATTTTATTAACAATAAAATCGCTTAAAGCTTTATTATCATGTTTTTAAAATATAATTATCTAATCAATCTAAAGAACCATAATAATATTCATAAATAAGCCCAGAAATCAAAACTAAAATAAAAAAATAAAAAAAAATTAATCTCAATTGAATTTCAATTAAAAATGGTATTGGTAATATCAAAGAAATTTCCACATCAAAAATAATAAATAAAATTGAAATTAAAAAAAATCGATATGAAAAAGTTATACGTGATAAACAATTAGGGTCAAATCCACACTCATAAGGACTTATAATTTCTATATCATTCATTTTTTTATAATATATTAGACAAAATAAAATATATACTAAAAATACTAAAACAAAACCCTCTATAATAATAATTAAAAATATAAATTCACCATTTAATTGGAAATTAAATATACTTATATACTATTTTACTAAGTTCCTCACCAATAAACCACAGAAAATAAAAATAATCAAACTACATCAACAAAATGTCAATATCAAGCTCCTGCTTCAAATCCAAAATAATGATTTCTAGAAAAATGATTTTTATTTATCCGCAACCATATAATAAATAAAAATAAAGTCCCTACTATTACATGTATACCATGAAAACCAGTAGCCATAAAAAAAACAGATCCAAACACAGAATCTCTAATTCTAAATGATGCTATAAAATATTCAAATCCTTGTAATATTAAAAAATATATTCCTAAAATTCATGTGATTATTAATGAACTTTTCCCAGAATCTCAATCTTCATTTATTAAACATTGATGTCTTCAAGTTACTCTTACACCAGATCTTAATAAAATTACAGTATTTAATAAAGGAACCTGAAAAGGATTAAAAGGATCAATTCCTTCTGGAGGCCAAACATAACCTAATTCAACAGTTGGACTTAATCTTGAATGAAAAAAAGCTCAAAAAAAAGAGAAAAAAAAAAAAATTTCTCTAATAATAAATAATACTATTCCTACCATTAACCCATTTAAAACAACACTTGAATGAAATCCTTGAAAAGTGCTCTCTCGAATCACATCTCGCCATCATAATATTCTTACAATAAAAATCATTAATAAAGATATTATTAATAAATCAATTTCTATAAATATAAATAATTTAATTATTCCAATAACTAAACCTAAAACTCCTATACCAACCACTAAAGGTCAAGGAGACATTGTAACTATATGATAAGGATGATATACTTTTTCCAAAAGTTATTAATAATATTCTAAAGCATAAAGTAATAATAAAATTCTAAAAACAAATCCCTGAATAACAGCTACACCAAACTCTAAAATTAATAAAATTCTTTGAAAAAAAAAAGAACTAAAAAATCCATAAAATCTAATTAAACTAATACTAGATAATAAACCAACAATTAAATGTCCAGCTATTATATTAGCTGCTAATCGAATTGATAATGTAAAAGGACGAATTAAATGTCTAACTCTCTCAATTAAAACTATTAATGGAGCTAATAATAAAGGACTTCCTGCAGGAACTAAATGAGCAGCTCTATTTACAAAATTTTTTAAAAATCCTATTAAAAAAAAAGATACTCATAATACAACTCCTCATCCTATAGTAACTATAGGATGAGCAGTTGCAGTAAAAATAAAAGGAAATAAACCTAATAAATTTCTTAAAGCTAAATAAATAAAAGTTATTACACAAATATATCTTATTATTAAATGATGAGGGAAAGCTACCTCCTTAAAAATTTTATTAAAATTATAATAAACTATAAAAAAAAAATTTTTATAATTTCTTTCAATCAAATAATATTTAGTAGGAACAAATAAAAAAATAAACATTATAACCAATCAATTTAAACTAAAACCAAAATAAGAAACAGGATCAAAAACCGAAAATAAACTTCCTATCATTTTCAAATACTTAATTTTACATTCTTCATAAATAAATTTTTATTTAATTTTTCAATTATTATATAATTATATAATAAAATTATAATAAAACCTAAAAAAACAAATATAATTACAGATAATTCTCATATTAAAGGTATTAATTGAGGAATTTTCCTATCTTTAACTTGACAAATTAATATTATAATTTAACTATACTTCTCATAATTAATTTAAGAGACTAACACCTTAACTTCGGTCACCTTATTTATCACTTTCTTAAAAACTCCATTCGAGGTACCACAGAAATCAAAATAGGTATAAATCTATGATTTGCTCCACAAATTTCAGAGCATTGCCCTCTAAACAATCCTACCCGATTAAAAATTAACGATAATTGATTTAACCGACCAGGAACAGCATCTACCTTAACTCCTAAAGAAGGGATAGTTCACGAATGAATTACATCTATACTTGAAATAATTATTCGAACATTAGTATTATAAGGTATTACTAAATAATTATCCACATCTAATAAACGAAAAATTCTTATTTCTTCAGAAATTATATATGAATCAAAACTCCTAAAACCTAAATCTCTATATTCATAACTTCAATATCACTGATGCCCTAGAACTTTAATAGTCATCTCATAAATATCTCTTTCCTCTATTAAATATAATAAACGTAAAGAAGGAAAAGCAATAAAAACCAAAAAAATAGCAGGTAAAACAGTTCAAATTCTCTCCAACTCCTGACCCTCAAACAATCCTAAATTATAATATTTACTTATACAAGAATTTATAAGTACATATCCTACTAAAACTATAATTATAATTATAATTATTATAGTATGATCATGAAAAAAAATCAATTGTTCTATAATAGAAGACACCCCATTCTGAAAATATAACGCACCTCAAGTTGACAAAAGTTTAAAGCTTTTTTATAATAACATTTAATTGATTAAAAGTATGATCTATAGGAGGAATATTATTAATTCATTCAAGAGAAGAAGATCTATAATAATTCTCATACTTTAAATGTTTTAATACAAATCTCTCTCATAAAATAAAAACAAAAAACAATACACCAATCAATGATAATAAAGAACCTAATGAAGAAATTATATTTCAAAAAACAAAAGCATCAGGATAATCAGAATATCGTCGTGGTATTCCATTTAATCCTAAAAAATGTTGAGGAAAAAAAGTTATATTTACTCCTAAAAATATAATGTAAAATTGTAATTTAGACTTCTTTTCTCTAATAGCAATTCCAAAAAATAAAGGAAACCAATAATTAATTCCAGATAAAATAGCAAATACAGCTCCTATTCTTAATACATAATGAAAATGCGCCACCACATAATAAGTATCATGTAATACAATATCTAACGAAGAATTAGATAAAACAACTCCTGTAATTCCCCCTAATGTGAATAAAAAGATAAACCCAATTCTCCATATTAAAGAAGAATCAATTTTAAAAAAAGATCCATGTAACGTAGCAATTCATCTAAAAATTTTAATACCTGTAGGTACAGCAATAATTATAGTAGCCGCTGTAAAATAAGCACGTGTATCAACATCCATTCCAACTGAAAATATATGATGTGCCCATACAACAAATCCTATTCCTCCAATTCCTACTATTGCATAAATTATTCCTAATCTACCAAAAGGTTCACGCTTACCAGCTGAGCCTCTAATTACATGAGATACAATACCAAACCCTGGTAAAATTAAAATATAAACTTCTGGATGACCAAAAAATCAAAATAAATGTTGAAACAAAATAGGATCCCCTCCCCCAGCAGGGTCAAAAAAAGAAGTATTAAAATTTCGATCAGTTAATAATATAGTAATAGCACCTGCTAAAACAGGTAAAGATAACAATAACAAAATAGCAGTAACTAAAACTGACCATACAAATAAAGGAACCTTTTCTATACTTATTCATGTTAAACGTATATTAATAATAGTTGTAATAAAATTAATAGCTCCTATAATAGAAGAAGCTCCAGCCAAATGTAAAGAAAAAATAGCAAAATCAACTGAACTTCCAGCATGTCCCATACTAGAAGCTAAAGGAGGATAAACAGTTCAACCAGCACCAACCCCTATTTCAACTATAGCAGAAACAAATAAAAAAAATAATGAAGGAGGTAATAATCAAAATCTTAAATTATTCATACGAGGAAAAGCTATATCAGGAGCACCTAATATTAAAGGAACTAATCAATTTCCAAACCCACCAATCAAAATTGGTATTACTATAAAAAAAATTATAACAAAAGCATGAGCTGTAACAATAACATTATACAAATGATCATCCCCTAAAAATCTACCAGACTGTCCTAATTCAATTCGAATTAAAACTCTTATTGCAGTTCCAACTATAGCAGATCAAGCCCCAAATAATAAATATAAAGTTCCAATATCTTTATGATTAGTAGAATATATTCATCGCAGTACATTTTAAAATAACTTAGTTTAATAAACAATAAATTGCAAATTTATAAAACTTATTAAGAAATCATTAGATGATGAACTGTAAATTCATATTAGAACTAATATAACACCACTTTTAACTTTGAAAGCTAATAGAATTATTTTCTTAATATTATATATATATACTCATATATATATATATATATACTAACCAATTATTAATAATATAAAACCAAATCCTATTATTATCCCAACAATAGAAAATATATCACCATTTCATATATCTACATTCCCTTTTATAAAAAATCAACCAATATTTCTTCTTTCCCCTATTATTAAATCATATACAATACGTATATAAATATAAAATATTAAAATTGATATTATTAATAAATATAAAATTATTAAAATATTAAACATTTCTATAAAATAAAACGTTATTCATTTTAAAAAAAAACCAAGTAAAGGAGGAATTCCTCCTATACTTAAAATTCCTCCAAAAAACCACCACTTTTTTCTTCACTTTATAATTTCTTTTATTCTTTCAACTTTCATTTTTCTCAAACCTACAACAATAGGGCAAATAATCAAACCATATATAGCTAAATAAATAGCTCATAATATCTTTCTTACTATCTCACATAGTAATATTCACCCCCCATGATGAATTGAAGAATAGGCTATTAACCGCTTTAAATTATCCTGATTAAACGAGCCTAATCCACCAATTATTAATCTTATTAAAATTACCAATCAAATAACCCATCTAACAAAAATTATCAATAACATTAAAGGAATAATCTTTTGGAAAAATATCAACATAAAATTTGACCACCAATTCAATCCCTCACAAATAGAAGGAAATCAAAAATAAAATGGTCCAATTCCCATTTTATATCTTATTATTATCCCTCCTATACAAAGAAATATTTCCTTACCAAAATAAAAAAAAAATATAATAATAGCAGAACCCAAACTTTGAATAAAAAAATATTTCAAACATGATTCCACACATATTTTATTATTACGACGAAAAATTAATAAAACAAATCTAAACATATTAATTTCTATACCTAATCAAATTACAAATCAATCATCTGTATTCAATACCATATAGAAACTAATTACATATAAAATTACAAAAATTGATAATGAAGGAATTAATATTAATTCATTCATTTATGAGGTATGAACCCATTAGCTTAATTAGCTGACTTAATT